AATCCAAAATCTTTGTAGACAGAGCCAATCATTAGTTCCCAAACATGGGGCGAATGGAATCCGACCCAAAAATCGACTACTAAAAGAATAGAAAAAGCTTTTATTGTGTCACTTAAGTTATATAGGAATTCCTGAGCCCAAGAGTTAAGAATAACAAGTTCTTCAGTACCCAAAATAGAATAACCGCTTAGAATAATGAAACAGATTATATTTGTCGAGAGGTGCAAAATCATATGGATATGATCTTCGTTGTGTATCTTGATTAATTGGATCGTTTCTTTGTGGATTCCTATACGAAGGTTTTGTAGATGTGTCTCCGAGTATTCCTTGATCATTTCGTCCAAGAGGGCGAGTTCCTCTAATTCTATGAATTTTTCTAGAATACTCTTTTCTTGACTATCATTCAAAAAGATTTCGGATTGCCTAGTATTCCACCAATTAGTAACCCAAGATTCCAAACTTTTATTAACTGAGAGAGAAATCCACCAGGGCAAAAAGACAAGAGATGCAAGATATAAAAAAGGAGTGAACGTTTTCTTTTTTGCCATTTTTTCATCTGTGAATTGGTAATGAACCCACCTCGTTCGTCGACTCTATGCTATGAGATCTAATATTTCTCTCACGCATGAGTTCTATTACAAGGTATCGAGCCAATGAATCTATTCACTGTTTTTTATTTGTGATTTCACGGTGAGTCTTTGAATCTAGAAATAATACAGAAATAGAAATAGACTCAAAATTCACTTCGAATTCGAATGAAGAAATAATAAAATAAAAGAAAGAATCAAAAAATATTGTTTCCAGATATCCCAATTGTTCAAATTCGAAGCAAGTATCTCCTTTCGATGAATGCCCGAAAGAACCACTTTAAGTATTTAAGTAATGAGTATGATTAAGGTGTTGAGACGACAGAACTCCTTTTCTATGATTCTATCAAAATATCCAGTATTTCAAAAAAATTTCACTGACTATGAGTAGTCAGGAATAGAATAATTGAGGGGAATTTCTGAAAAATATTGTGATGATGAAAAATGCGCGGCAAACCAAGACAGAAATTGGTTAGTTCTCATTATAAGTTATAAGAAATCCAACTCTTTGGTCATTAAGGAGCACAAAAGAAAGTATAAAAAGAAACGTCGATTGACAAAAACGAAATAATTTACAAGATATGATCTATCTGAATTTAAAGTTTCAATTCCAACAAATCTTGGACTTAAATAAAAAAATCCATTTTTGCTTTCGAATTCGAAAGGGTTTTATATATGAGATGAATCTATTATTTCAATTTGTTTGTTACTTATTTTGTTAGTGAATTGAGGTATGTAGGTTTCAATACACATAAAAGACCAGAGAAGGTTTTCTAGTCTTTTATGTGTATGTTTGCTTTGGCTCGAATGATCGTTCTGAAGAAACTTCAGTTAAGTTCTGTTATAGAAAAAAGAAAGGGGATTCTTGAGTTTTTTCCCTTCTGCTAAGAAAGCATTCATTCTTCAGCCCATTTCTCAAAATACTTCAATTGGTACACGCAAGAAATAGGCCAATTCAGCAGCTTTTTGTTCAATTTCCCGCGGGGTCAAATTCTCATCAGTACAAGTCAAAGGAATGGCCCCCTGACCTCGGATGTCCATATAAAGGACACGACAAGCATAAAGACCCTCTTTAACTTCTATTCTGATGGACTGAATATCCTTTATAAAGAATTGGAGGCAGATGCGACGATTTTTTCCAGGAAATCCCCAACGAAAAATACACACTATTCCTTCTTTTCTATCGAATCGATCATAACCACTACCTACATTCCACGAAATTGTGCACCACAAATAGGAACTAATAAAGAGACCTGCGATCCCATAGAAAGACATCACGAGCCCTTGTGGAAAAAAAATGATTTGCTGAGACGGAAATAAAGATGTGAAATTTCTACCCAAATAACTGGAAGTTCCAACCAATAAGAATCCTAATGAACCTAAAAAAAGGATAATGGCCCAGCAGAAATTACTTGTTTTTCGAGACCCCGTTATAGGTTCTATCCATATATGTTCTGATCGACAACTCATACTTGATCCGGTTGCATTTTATTGCAATTGAGAGAATACCCCAAATTCATTTGACTCTTTTTGTTTCCGAAGTCACTCTCATCAACTAGCACTAGGTTGATGTGAACCTTTAGGATTAATTCATCAAATTGGTTAGATCTAAAATAATAACATACTCTTTCTCGTATGATCCCACTATAGATATCGACATACATACTATAGATATCGACATACATATAGATACGCCGACTTTTTATTTCGGCCATCCTGATCTTTTTGAAAATAACTAGAATTCATTTACCCATGTTTCTGCAGGCATAAGATTCCTTTAATCTTCGACAGAAGCCATATGTTATATCATATTCCACTAAATAGATATCTGTGTTATGATACGAGTCTAAGTTTTGAAAAAAAAAAATGGATGAGATTTTGTCCTACCGGATCTAAACAATCTTATTTTTTTGAACATGAAGAGATAAAGAAGCCATTGCAATTGCCGGAAATACTAGGCCCACCAAAGGCACAAAAACAGAGGGAAAGTTGAAAGTTGTCATAGAATGGGTACCCCGATTGACTATTTGTACCTGTTATTATTATTTAGAAAGATATCTTATAATAATTATAATTCATTATTGTAATTATGAAATTCTTATTAATATTCTTAATTAAGAATTCCATTTATTAATAAACTTATTAATAAGTATTTAATAAATTGGAATTCTAATTAGTCTAGATCTAAGTATATATCTAAGAGAGTATATACTGGACTTATTCATCTTTCTACATGACAAATATGTATGATAATCACCTTTCTTATTATTCTTTATCTTTTCCTCGTCTTTTGCTCTTGTCTCCCAATTTTCATTTAATAAAGAAAAATAAAGAAAAAGTTTCCTACAAATTATCGAAGGATTCGTCAGAATCCGATCCAACAGGGATTCTTAGTCAAAATGAGATTCTCAAGAGATATAGAAAGATAGAAAACTCTATATCTATCTTTCTCTATCTGTCAACAAAGAAAATTCCAATTTTCTTATTTTTACTTGGAGTCCAATAAACTAACTACTTGTTTGCTACAAATAAAATAATTGAACTTAATGTTCTGTTATACTCGAATGATTTTGATTCAAAATCAAAGGAAAGAAACCGTGGGACCCAAATACCTCATTCAGAATACTTTTTAAATTCTTACGTGGTATGACTAGATCGAATAACCCCTTCTCGAATAAATATTCCGTCTCTTGTGAACCTTCAGGTACTTCTTTATTCAATGTTAGTTCAATTACCCTTTTACCCGCAAATGCAATATAGGCATCGGGTTCGGCAACAATGACATCCCCCAACATACCAAAACTGGCTGTCACCCCACCGGTAGTAGGAGATGTCAGGATTGCTACATAGAATAACTTTTTATTTGTTTGAAAATCATATAAAGAAGAAGATATTTTAGCCATTTGCATCAAGCTCAAACTTCCTTCTTGCATGCGTGCCCCCCCGGAAGCACACACTATAATAAGAGGTAGAGATTGATTAGTGGCATACTCAACCAAACGGGTTATTTTCTCCCCGACTACGGATCCCATACTACCCCCCATAAACCCAAACTCCATAACCCCCATTGCTATGGGAATACCATTTAATTGGCCTAGACCGGTTTGAATAGCCTCAGTTAATCCTGTCTTTTTTTGATAAGAATTGATACGATCTATATAAGGATCCTCCTCCGAATGAAATTCAATGGGATCCAGAGAGGCCATCTTTTCATTCATAGGATCCCAAGTATCCGGATCGATCAAAAGTTTGAGTCTCTCTGAACTATTCATTTTCAAATGAAATCCACATCCTTCACAAATATACAATTTTTCTTTCAAAAATCTCCTATAATTTAATGTATAACACTCATCGCACATAAGCCACAAATGTTTGTATTTGTGAGTGTAATTCTCCCTAGGATTAGGATCACCTCCAGAGTCAGAGTCATCCTCCGGAGGATCACCTCCATAGCTAGAGTCATCCTCCGGAGGATCACCTCCAGAGTCAGAGTCATCCTCCGGAGGATCACCTCCATAGCTAGGGTCATCCTCCGGAGGATCACCTCCATAGCTAGGGTCATGAGGATTACTTCCATAGTCAAGGTAAGGCTCCTCAATATATCTATCTATCTTCTGAGGATCTCTTTCTATTTTAAGGCAAGCCTCCTCAAGATATCTATCTATTTGAAGGTAATCCCCCTCAGGATTTCTTTTTTTTTGAAGGTAATCCTCAGGATCACTTTCATAGAAGTGGTCATCCGTATCACTTCCATAGAAGGGGTCATCCGTATCACTTCCATATAAGGGGCCATACGTATCACTTCCATAGAAGGGGTCATCCATATCACTTCCATAGAAGGGGTCATCCATATCACTTCCATAGAAGGGGTCATCCGTATCACTTCCAAAGTCCGAGTCATCCGTATCACTTCCATAGAAGGGGTCATCCGTATCACTTCCAGAGTCCGAGTCATCCGTATCACTTCCAGAGTCCGAGTCATCCTCCTGAGGATCACCTCCATAGCTAGGGTCCTTCGGATATCTCTCTAGTATACGGAAAGACTTCTTAAAATATTCTTCTAACTTCTCACGATCTTTTATAGGGTCAACAAAGTTACCATTCGGAAAATTTTTATCGTGTAATTCATTTAGTTCAAGGCGAATTTCCGCCTTAACTTTCTCCCGAGGACCACGAGGGTCACGGTTTTTATATTCCTCTACTATATATTTCAACTCCTCATCAAATGCTTTTAGCTTCTCACGATCTTTTATAGGGTCAGGGTGACCCGTCCGAAAATATTTATATATTAGAGCGCCAGTCATAGCAAGAGCTTTCTCCAGAGGATCAACTATAAGGCGAGGGTCACGTTTGTCAGATCGCTCTACTATATATGTAGACTCCTTAATACATTCTTCTAACTTCTCACGATCT